TTATTTTTTTTTTAAATATTCATTAATTAATTTTAAATTTAAATAAAAAGGATATAATATAGTTTTAAATGTAGGTTCTTTAAAAAAAATACCTGTCTTTATTTTTTTATTTCTATGTAAATATGCAGTTGTTAATGGCCTTAAAGGTCTTTTTTCACCTAAGATGTAATAAATATTATTTTTATTCTTATATGAATTTTTATTATATTTTTTATAAGAATAAGAATATTTATTATCTTTTTGATTAAGATGCTGTTTATTAAATTTTTTATTTTTTTGATAATTTTTTTTATTTTTTTGCATATTTATTTAATAATATGGATAATATCACCCTTTTGTAATATAAAATTAGGTTTACTAATAATTTTATTATTAACTTTTATTTTTTTATGATTAATTAATTGTTTTGCTTTAAAAATTGTTTTAACTAATTTTAATCTTACAAGATTTATATCTAAACGACTTTCTAATAAAATAATAAATTTTTTAAATATATTTATTTTATTATCTTTTTTTGATAACTTTCTAAATATATTTTTTAATTGATATTCATGAATACATCCATAAAAATTTCGAAATTGTTGTTTTTCAAATAATCTTTTTTGAAAAAATTTTTTTCTTTTTTCAGGTTTTATTTCTTTTCGATATCTTAATTTTTTTTTAAATAAATTCCATTTTTTTGAGTTTAATTTTAATAAGTTTAAATTTTTATGTATGTTTTTATTATTTTGAAAACATATTTTATTTCTTGGTTTTAATTTATTCATATTATTTTATTAAAATATTTTACGTAATAAATACATTAAAGTATATATTGATTGAATATTTCTAGAATTTGTTATAATAGGATAATCTATATTTTTAATTGTTTGATTTGTATTTATTAATGAAATAGTTGGAATTTTTAAAGTAGAAAGTTCTTGATTTAAAAAAGTATCTTTTATTGAACTTTTAATGATTAAAATTAGTTTTATTTCATTTTCTTTAAGTAAATAATTAATTATTTTATTAAAAGTTGTATTCCTTATTTTATTAGTAATTAGACCATTTATCCATTCTTTATTAAAAAAAATGATATTTGGATTTTTTTTTACAAAAGATGTATTTAATAAAAATTGAACCTCATTATTATTTCCTATTATTAAAATTTTTTCATTTTTTTGTAACATATATTTTATTAATTTAAAAATACGTTTTAAAAATAATGAAACATCTTTTAAATTAATGATTGTATAATCATGTCGACTTCCGTATATAAATGGTAAAATTTCTTTATTTGTATAAACCAATGATTCTCCATACATGTTTTTCGATTTAAATAATAAATTTAATAATATATTATTATTATTTTTTTTTTTTTTTATCATATTTAATTATTTTTTACTTTTTTTTCCTTCTTTTTGTAAAATTTTTTCATTTTTTAATAATAAACCTTTCCCTTTATAAGGTTCAGGCTTTTTATGATTTCTAATATAATGTACAAATTGATTTAGAAAAATATAATCTATACTACTAAAAATTAAGATATTTGTTTGATTAATAATTTCAATGTTTGAGGGAATTGGTATTATAATATTATGACTAAATCCTAATTTCAAAATTAGATTATTATTTTCAATAAAAGCTTTAAAACCTATACCTTTTAAAAGTAAACTAATTTTAAAACCCTGTAAAACACCTTTTATTTTAATTTTAATTAATTTATTATATAAATGTAAAATACTTTTTTTATTTTTATTAATATTAACATTTATTAATAATTTATTTTTTATTAAAAAAAAATAAATATTATCAATAAATGTTAAAGATAATAAACCTAAAGATGTCTCAAAAAAAATTGTTTTATTTGTAGTAGAAATTTTTATATTTTTTGGAAAAAAAAAAGTTTTATCTATAAAAAAAAGTTGAATATTTCCTAAAGGACTTTTAAGAAAATTTTTATTTTTAAATTTAATATTTTTTTTTAAAATTTTAATCATATTTTTTTTAAAAAATTTTACAAATTAATTCACCACCTACATTTAATTTTTTAGCCTGTAAATCAGTTAAAATACCTATAGATGTTGAAATAATATAAAATCCTGTTTTTTTTTTATATAAATCTTTATTAGTTATATATAAACGTTTTCCAGGTTTAGATAAACGTTTTATACCAGTAATAACTGCTTTATTTTTTTTATATTTCAAATAAATATCTAATTGATTTTTTGAATTTATTTTATAACTTTTTATAAAACCTTCTTTAACTAAAATATTTAAAATATTTATACTTTGTTTTGATTTGTGCTGTATTATTTTTGATTTTTTTGCTAAGTAACCGTTTTTTATTTTTGAAAATAAATTTGAAAGAGTATCTGTTATAATCATATATATAATAAATTTACCAACTATATTTTGAAACACCAGGTAAAAAACCTTTTGATGCTAATTTACGTAATTGGATTCTTGAGATTTTAAATAAACGATAAACACTTTTAGGACGTCCTGTTAAAACACATAAATTTTTAATTCGAGTAATTGATGAATTTTGATGAAAAAAGAACCATTTTTGTTGTAATTTCCATCTTAAATCTTTTTGAATATTTAAATTTTTTGAAATAATTTTTAATGTTAATCTATTTTTTTCTAAATTTTTAAATAAATAACGTTGTTTAATATTTTTTTTAATTTTTTTTTGCATAAAATTATATAATAATTATGGAGATAATCGGATTCGAACCGATAACCTTATATTTGCAAAACATACTTTCTACCAGTTGAAATATATCCCCTAATAAGTGTATTGGGACTTGAACCCAAGACCATCGGATTAAAAGTCCGGTGCTCTACCAACTGAGCTATACACTTATTTTAAGTTAATTAGATTTTTAATTAACTATTATAAAAATTTTTTTAAATAATAAAAATTTTTGATTTAAAAAACTATTAATTTTTTGTTTTAATAAAGTATTAAAAATCGGAGTTTTATATATTTTAATTTCTTGATTTTTTTTATAAATTGATAATTTTTTATTAAAAAATAATTCAAAATTAGAACAAAATATTTTATAAGAATTATTAAAAAAAAAAATAATATTATTTTTTTCAAAATTAATTTGATTTTTTTTTTTATTATCAAAAATTATTTTTTTTTTTCTAAATTTTAAATTGTAACAAATTTTAGGTAAAAAAAAATAAGTAACAAAAAAATAAAAATTAAAAAAAAAAAATAAAAACCATGAAACTTGATTAAAAAATGAAAATTGATCGAATTGTGGCATAATTTATTGCTAAAATTTTATTTCTTCAACATATATTTTTCTTGAAAGAACACTTTTATTTTTATTTTAAACTATTATTTTTTATTTTTTGATTTTGAATAACAGTTTGAATGTATAAAAGTCTTGAAAATTCTTTTTTTGTTTTTTTAAAATTATTAACTTTAAAATTTAAGTATTTTAATTTATAACAATTAATTAACCTAGTAGTATTAATTCTTTTTTTATAAAAACTTTTTTTATTATATTTATTAAAATAATTTTTTTTTTTATAATTTAAAGCATTATTTAAATTAACAGGTTTCATAGAAAAAACAAATCCTAAAATCGAAATAAAGATTTTTTTATTATTCCAATTACCTCCTAATAAACGTCCTTTTATTGAATTCTCTTTTTTTTTCAATATGTATTGGAACATTATTTTATTAAATTGATGTAATATATTATAAGTTAAATCATAATTAAATAATATTATATTTTCATATTTTACAGCAATTGTTGAAATTTCATCTATTTTTATTGAAGTAAAGGGTAAATAAATATTTTCATAATTATTAAATTCAATTACATATGATTCTAAATTATTATTATTATATAAAATTTGATTTTTAAATAAAATATCTTTTAATCTAAATTTTTTATTTTTTAAATAATTATTTTTTAAAAATTGTTGATAATTTAGTAAATTATTAATTTTTTGTTTTTTTAATTTTTTCATTTAAAATAAAAATTTTTAATTAGGCTTAGTAGGACTTGAACCTACAACTACACCGTTATGAGCGGTATGCTCTAACCAATTAAACTATAAGCCTGATTATTTATAAATAAATTTTGTTTTAACTGGTAATTTATTCGAACCCGCTTTTAAAACTTTTTTAGCATTTTCTAATGAAATACCACTAATTTCATATAGAATCTGGCCTTTTTTAACTTTTGCTACCCAAAAAGAAACAGCGCCTTTCCCCTTACCCATACGATTTTCTGTAGGTTTTGAAGTAACAGGGGTATCCGGAAAAACCCGTATCCAAAGAAATCCCAATCTTTTCATTTTTCGAATAATTATTCTACGAGTTGCTTCTATTTGTCTAGAAGTTAAACGAGTTTCTTCTAAAACCTTAATTGCATATTTACCATAAATAATATTATTACCTTTTGTTGTTTTACCTACAAGTTTACCTTTAAATTGTTTTTTATATTTAGTTTTTTTTGGAAATAACATAATTAAGATTTTTTAATTTTTTTTTTTAAAAATTTAGAATTTAAATTTATTTCTAAAGGTTTAAAAAAAATCCATAATTTAATACTACAAATACCTGAAGGAGTTTTAAATTCATTAAAATGATATTTAATATCATAGTCTAAAGTATTTAAAGGTATTTTTCCTTTTTGAAAATTCATTTTTTTTTTACGTTTTGATTTATTTAAACGACCTTTAAATTGTAGACGATACCCAATAAAATTGGAAAACATTTGAAAAAATTCTTGAAGCATATTATCAATATTATTGATAAATTTTTTATGTGTTTTTTTTCTTTCTAGTGTTTGTTTAATATAGAATGTTATAATATTAATATTTTTAGTATAAAAAGCATAACTAAAATTATAAATCATTTTTTTAACATTTTTATTAATTCTATTTTTTTTTTTGATTTTATCAAAAATTTTTTTTAAATTTTTTCGTAATTTAATAAATTCAAAGAATTGAATATTTTTAATAAATAGTTTAATATTATTATTAGGATAATATATATTTAAATTATTTATTAATTTATTATAAGATAATTTATAATATTTTTTTGCATTTTTTTGTATATAAATATATACATTAATATTATTAGATGTTTTTATTATATTTATATCTATTAATTTTAGATTTTTATAATTAAAAATATTTTCAAAATATTTTTTAATTTCTAAATCAAAATGTAATAAATTAGAATATTCATTATCATTAACAATCCATTTTGAATTCCAATTTTTTTTTTTATTTAATCTTAAACTAATTGGTATAATTTTTTGACCCATAATTTATTTTTTTTTTTTATATATATGTTTTTTTCGTGTATTGATAAATTCACCAAATTTGAAGCCAATCATTTTATCATTTATTTCTAAATTAATAAATATTTTACCATTATAAACACTTACAGAATGATTACTATATTCAGGTAATATTGTTAAATTTTTATTAGTTATTTTCATCCATTTTTTTTTTAATAAATTAACTTTAAAAAAAGGACCTTTATATTTACTTCTAGACATATTTTATTGAATAATTAATTTTTTTTTTTTTTTCTTACGTGTAGGTTTTCCTTTAGTTATCTTACCTTGAGGTGTTACAGAAGGACGTCCACCACTAGTTTTACCTTCACCACCCCCGTGTGGATGATCAACAGGATTTTTTGCTACACCACGTACAGAAGGTCTTCTATTTAACCAACGTGAACGTCCGGCTTTTCCTAATTTAATTTTTTTATGATTAATATTAGATACAACACCTAATGTAGCAAAACAAGTTAATAAAATTAATTTTAATTCGCCAGAATTTAAACGAATTCTTGCATATTTATTATTAATTTTTTGAATTAATTGCGCTGATGTACCGGCACTTCTTATTAATTTACCTCTTGAGTGTGGGTATAGACTAATATTATGTATTAAACTACCGATAGGGATATTTTGTAAAGGTAACGCATTACCTACTTTTAATTCAGCATCTGATGAACTTTTTATATATTGATTAATTTTTAAACCTTCAGGTGCTAAAATTAAATAGGATTTTGAATCTTTTTTAATATAAGCAATATTTGCTGAACGGTTTGGATCGTATAAAATTTTAATAACATAACCTTCTATATTTTTAGATCTATTAAAATTAATTATTCTATATAAACGTTTATGTCCACCCCCTCGATGTCTTACTGTTATTTTACCTTGATTATTTTTACCATTAGCACGTTGAAAACCTTTTGTTAAAGATTTAATTTTAAAAATTCGAGTTAAATTTTTTTTTTTCAATAAAAATGTTTGACGTTGTGACGGTGTTATGGGATTTATTTTTTTTTCTATCATTTTATATGGTATATAGATAAAATCTATTATGTTATATATTTTTAATAAAACAATTTCAGATTCAAAAAGTATTTTATATTCATTAACCGTATTATACGGTATTAATGAGTTTCAATCTAAGAAAATTTGTAAAAATATAGGAATTAATCCTCAAATCACCCTTAATAAACTTAAAAACAACCACGTAAACCGACTTGTTAATTATATTAACAAAAATTTAAAAGTCGAACAGCTTTTAAAAAAAGCTAAAACTGAAAGATTAAATGAATTAGTAGAAATTAAAAGTAATCGTGGAATTAGACAAAGTCAAGGATTACCCGTTAGAGGACAACGTACACATACAAATGCAAAAACTTCTAAAAAAATAAAAAAAATTTTTATTCAGAAACGTATTTCACGTAATAAACGTCCTTTTAAGGTACAAAAAAAGAAAAAAAAATAAAATTATCATTCTATGAATAATACTAAATTTAAATATAATTTTAGAAATAAATATAAAGTAAAAAAAAATTTAAAAAAAAAAAATCCTTTAATTTTAGCTAATTTGCATATTACTGCTAGTTTAAAAAATACTATTATAAGTTTAACAAATTATAATGGAAATCTTTTAAAACAATGGTCAACAAAGTCATTAAAAAAAACAAGATTTAAAAAAAATACACCATATAATGTTCAATTAATTGTTTATAAAATTAATAAATATCTTCAAATTAAAAAAATTAAAAAATTAAAAGTTTATTTACACGGTACCGGTTTAGGTAGATATAATGTTTTAAAGAATTTAAAAAAAAATTTTAAAATAAGATATCTTTTAGATAAAACAACAAAACCTTTTAATGGTTGTAGATTAAAAAAAAAAAAAAGACGTTAATCTTAATTTTTTTTCTTAAATGGATAGGTGATCGAGTGGTTTAAGGTGTCAGTCTTGAAAACTGAAGTATGTAATAATACCGTGGGTTCAAATCCCACTCTATCCTTTAATTTTAAAAAGCTAGAGACGGATTTGAACCGTCATTAAAGGATTTGCAGTCCTTTACATTACCATTATGTTATCTAGCCAAAAAATAAATTAGAATATATGAATAAAAATAAAAAATTTTTTACCTATAAAAATAAAATTATTTTAACAAATGGATCTTCTTTAAAAATAACATCTATTAAGTATTTAAAAAATTATCAATTAGATTTAAAAATTTTTAAAGAAAAAAGAATTATTACGGATACAGATATTAATTTAAATAAAAATAAATTAAATTTTATAAAAAAAATAATTCAAATATATTAAAATATATATAAATATTTCAAAAATTAATATAAATAAAATATAAATTAATAAAAAATTAAAAATATCTGGTGGAGTAATTAAAGCACTTAATATTATTATTTTTAAATAAAAAAATTTTCTTAAATTAATAATTATTTTAAGTTGAAATATATTATTAAATATAAAAAAAAATAATAAATAAAAATAAATAAATATTATAAAGATATAAATAAATGATGAAAAAATAAAATCAAAATAATTATTGATTTTTGGTTCAAAATAAATAGTTAAAAGATATAAATTAGAAAAATTTAAATTTAATAAAAAATCCCATATATGTGGAATAACATTTGTGAAAATTAAATTTATTATAAAAAAATTAAATATAATAAAAAAAATATAAAATTTTATAAAAAGAAAATTTTCAAATTTATATAAACCTTCTGATAAAAAAAACCAAATTAATAAAATACTTAATTGAATTACTATAAAAGTTGATATAAAAATTGCTATTAAAAAATTAGTAATAAAAATTTCAGTAATATTTGTAAAGATAAAATATTTTAACATATTTTTATTAAGTAAATTATTAACTAATAAATATATTAATTGATCTGAAAAATAATATGAAATTATAAAAAGATAAAAAAAAGTAATTAAAAATATAATAAAATTATATTTTAATTCAAATAAATGTAATTGTAGATAAGTTATTATTTTATTTTTTTTCATATATTTAAAAAAATAACAAGCCTACTTGGTGAAATTGGTAAACACGATAGATTTAAAATCTGTTCCCATTAACGGGTTATTGGTTCAAGTCCAATAGTAGGTATTATTTATTATCAAAGTGGTGAAATTGGTAAACACGTTACACTTAGGATGTAAAGCTGTAAAGCATTAAGGGTTCAAATCCCTTCTTTGATAATTTCTATAAAGATATATTTTATAAAAAAATATATCTTTTTAGTGAAAATAAATTCATATTATATTTAATTTTTTATCATATTAATGATTACTATATATATTAACAATATAAAATTAAAAGTTAATAAAAATTTAACAGTATTACAAGCTTGTAATAATTTTAAAATAGAAATTCCTAAATTCTGTTTTCAGGAAAATTTACAAATTGCAGGAAATTGTAGAATGTGTTTAGTTGAAATTGAGAATTCACCTAAACCAGTAGCTTCATGTGCTATGCCTTTAATGCCTAATATGAAAATATTTACTGATACACCTTTAGTTCAAAAAGCACGTGAAAGTGTGTTAGAATTTCTTCTAATAAACCATCCTTTAGATTGCCCTATATGTGATCAAGCTTCTGAATGTGATCTACAGGATCAAACTATGATTTTTGGTTCTGATCGTAGTCGTTTTTTTTTTAAAAAACGCGGTGTAGAAGATAAATACTGTGGTCCTTTTATTAAAACTATTATGACTAGATGTATACATTGTACACGTTGTGTTCGTTTTGCAAATGAAATTTGTGGAATTGATGATTTAGGAACTACAGGTCGTGGTAATAAAACAGAAATTAATTTTTATTATCCAAAAATTTTTAATTCAGAATTTTCTGGTAATTTAGTTGATTTATGTCCTGTAGGTGCTTTAACGTCAAAACCTTATACATTTAAAGCACGTTCATGGGAATTAAAAAAAAAAGAAGGTGTTGATATTTTAGATAGTATAGGTTCAAATATTAAAATTGATATTTTTAATAATGAAATTGTACGTATTTTACCTAAAACTAACTTTAATATTAATAAAGAATGGATTTCAAATAAGACAAGATATTTTTTCGATAGTTTAAAGTATCAACGATTAAAATATCCATTATTAAAAGATGATGAAAATAATTTTCATAAAATTTCATGGTTAGAAGCTTTAAATATAATTAATAAAAAATTAATAACTACTGATAGTTCTAAAATTAAAGGTATTATTGGTGATTTAACTGATTTAGAATCACTTTTTTTATTAAAAAAAAATTTAAATAAATTAGGAATTTTAAATATAAATTATGAACGTTTTTTAAATAATCAAAATTTTAAAATTAATTCAGATTTAACTTCAAATTTTTTATTTAATAATACTTTAAAATCTATTGAAGAATCTGATCTTTGTTTAATAATTGGTAGTGATATTCGTAAAGAAGGTTCTATTTTAAATATTCATCTAATAAATCGTTTAAAAAAAGGGAATTTTAAAATAGCTTATATAGGTAATAAAACTAATTTCACTTACCCTATAAAACATTTAGGATTAACTTTTAAAACCTTGATAAATATTATATTAGGAAAACATTTATTTTGTAAAGATTTAAAAAAAGCAAAAAAACCTTTAATTATTTTAGGTGAAAATATTATAAATCAAAAAAATGGATCGTTTATTTTTTCAAAATTAAAAAATTTATCATTTATTAATAATAATATTAATTTTTTTAATTCACAAACTTCTTTAATTAATTTTTTGGAAATTACTTTCCCAAAACCACGAAATTCATTAAATAATTTTAATTTATATTATTTATTTAATACAAATTTACAAAATAAATTAAAAATGTCTAAAAATAATTTTATTATTTATCAAGGACATCATTTTACAAAAGATGCACAAAATTCTAATTTAATTTTACCTGGATTAACTTTTTTAGAAAAAAATGGAATGTATATTAATTTAGAAGGTTTAATTCAAAAAAATGATCAAATTTTAAACTTAAATACCGAACAACGTAAAGATTCTATAATATATAGAAATATTTATAAGTTTTTAATAAGTAAAAATCAATCAAAATCAACTTCATTTTTTAAAATTACAGATATTTTACCTTATTTATTAAAAAAAAAATTAAAAATTATAAATAATTTTAATTTTAATAAAAAACATTTAAAAATTAATATTAATTTTTTAGATTCATTAATTAAAAATAATTATTATACAAATATATTAGAACAATATTCAAAAATATTAATTAATTCTAAAAAAATTATTAAAAATCAATCAAAATCATTATGATATACACAATTTTAAAATTTTTAATTTTAGTATTACCTTTATTAATTGCTGTGGCTTATTTTACTTTAGTTGAACGTAAAGTATTAGCTTCTATTCAAAGAAGAAGAGGACCTAATGTTGTAGGTACTTTTGGATTATTACAACCGTTAGCTGATGGTCTTAAATTATTTGTAAAAGAAACTATTTTACCAAGTAATGCTGATGTAATTTTATTTATATTTGCACCAATTTTAGCTTTTTTTTTAAGTTTATTAAGTTGGACTGTTATACCTTTAGGATTTGGTATGTTTTTTACTGAATTAAATATAGGTATTTTATATTTATTAGCAATTTCATCATTAGGTGTTTATGGTATTATTATTGGTGGTTGGTCAAGTAACTCAAAATATTCATTTTTAGGTGCATTAAGATCAACAGCACAAATGATTTCATATGAATTAACTATTGGATTTTCAATTCTTTCAGTAATTATCTGTGCTAAATCTTTAAATTTAATTTCTATTGTTTTAGCACAAAAAACTGTTTGGTATTGTTTCCCTCTTTTTCCTATTTTTTTAATTTTTTTTATATCTTGTTTAGCAGAAACAAATAGACACCCTTTTGATTTGCCTGAAGCTGAAGCTGAACTGGTTTCTGGTTATAATGTTGAATATTCGGCAATGGGATTTGCATTATTTTTTTTAGGAGAATATGCGAATATGTTATTAATGAGTAGTTTAACTACTATTTTATTTTTAGGTGGATGGTTAGCACCTTTTCCTTTTAGTATTAAATTTATTAATTTCTTACCAGGATCTTTTTGGTTTAGTATTAAAGTATGTTTTTTTGTTGTTTTATTTGTAGTAGCTAGAGCTGTTTTACCGAGATATCGTTATGATCAATTAATGCGTTTAGGTTGGAAAGTATTTTTACCTTTTACATTAAGTTGGTTTTTGTATACTGCTGGTATTTTAATTAGTTTTAATTGGTTAATTTAATTATGAGTATTTTAAATCATTTTATTTTTACTTTTTTTTTATTTTGTCTAGGATTATTTGGTATAATTTTAAATAGACAAAATATTATAATTATTTTAATGTCTATTGAATTATTATTATTATCAATTAATTTAAATTTTATTTATTTTGCAGTTTTAATTGATGATATAATAGGACAAGTTTTTTCATTATTAATTTTAACCGTAGCAGCAGCAGAATCTGCTATTGGATTAGCTATTATGATTGTTTTCTTTAAATTATATGGAGATATTTCAATTTATAAAATTAATTTATTATCATTATAAATATTTATTAAATATAAAATAAAAATATTATTTTTATTTTATATTTAATAAATATTTATAATGACAGACAAAGTAAAATAATGTATTTTCTTTTTTATATTTTTTAATATTAAATTATTTTTACTTAATAAAATTAATTTAATTTTTTTTTTAAATAAAACTGTTTACAACCTCTTGGACTCGAACCAAGATTTTAAAGCTTAGAAGGCTAATACTCTACCAATTAAGTTAAGGTTGTTTTAGTTTTATTTTTTTAAATTTATTTAAACAAATTTATGTGAATTAACATTAAAAATAGCTTTTAATGAATTTCTTGAAAGTTGTTTATAAATATTTTGTTTAAAATTTTTTTTTTTTTCTTTTTTTGTTAAAGTTACTGCACCTATTAAGGCAATTAATAATATAATACCTGCAGCTAAAAAAAAAAAAGCATAATAACTGTATAAAATTTGACCTATGGTTTCAATATTTGTAATAGTATCCAATTGATTAATAAAATTTTTTAAAAAAGGTTTTACATCAACAAATATTTCAAAAGTCCCTTTCATACTATCTCTAAAAAAAAATAAAGTATTTACTTCTTGATTAAAAAAAGAATTATTTATTAAATGATAATATGATGTAAAAACTTTACTAAACATAACAAATGTTTCTAAAAAAAAAATAAAACTAATTAAAAAAATAATAGGTAAATAACCAAAATTATTATTTATTTTATTTTTATCAATTAAAACATTAACATCTAACATCATAATAACAAATAAAAATAACACAGTAATGGCTCCAACATAAATAATAATTAACATTATTGATAAAAATTCAACTTCTGAAATTAATAATAATCCTGTCGAATTTGTAAAAACTAATATTAAGAAAAATGCAGAATATATTGTATTTGTAGAATATATTACAAATATAGCTGAAGTTAAAGCTATAGTTGAAAAAGTATAAAAAAAAATTGTTTCAAAATCCATAAAATATATAATTTTATCTTAAAAGATATATATTTTATTATTTTTATTTAATTAATAAAAAAATAAATAAAAATAATAAAATAGTAATAATATTAAAATAATAAATAATAGAAAAGAAAATAATATTTATTAAAAAAATAGTACTAATTAACATTAATAAAGAATAATGGTAAATATAACCAGTTTGTAGTAAAATTATTTGTTGACTTAAAAAAGAAAAAATTGTTGTTAAACCATAAGGACCACACATTTCAATTAAACCTTTATCAATCATTTTATATGTAACATTATAACCAATTTTTAAAATATATTGATTAATAAATTCATAATAAATTTTATCAAAATACCATTTTCTATTTAAAAAGTTATAAAAATAAAGACCATATTCTGAAATTTTTAAATTATATAAAAATTTAAATTTAAAAAAATATAAATAAAAAGCGCCAAATAAACCACAAAAACTTAAAATAACTGGTAATAATTTAAAAAAAGTAGGTAAAAATTCAGCATCAATCATTTGATTATTGAATGGATTTATATAAATTGAATTATTCCAAAAATCTGAACCTAAACCTACAAACATATCTTTAGAAATATAACCAATAAAAATACTACCAAAAGCTAATAAACCTAAAGGAATTCCCATTTCTAAAGGAACATCATGAGCATTTTTAATGATATTTTTATAAGCATTCGTTTCACTTAAAAAAGCAAAAAATAATAAACGAGTAGAATAAAATGCAGTAAAAAAAGCACCTATTGTACCTAACCAATAAGCAAAATGACCTGTTTCACTAAAACTAGCAAAAGCTACTTCTAAAATTAAGTCTTTAGAATAAAATCCAGTTAAAAAAGGGAAACCCATTAATGATAATGAACCTATTAAAAACATTATATAAGTAAAAGGTAGTATACGTCTTAAACCCCCCATTTTTCTAATATCTTGCTCATCACCCATTGCATGAATTACTGCACCAGAACATAGAAATAATAAAGCTTTAAAATAAGCATGATTTGATAAATGGAAAATTGCTAAAGGGTAATTTGATAATCCACAAGCAAAAAACATATAACCTAATTGACTACAAGTAGAATAAGCGACTATTTTTTTAAAATCATTTTGTACTAATCCGACAGTACTTGCAAAAAAAGCAGTAGAAGCACCTATAATTGTAATTATTTTTAAAGAAAACATTGAATATTCAAACATAGGTGAACAACGTGCTGTTAAATATACACCAGCTGTTACCATTGTTGCTGCATGTATTAAAGCAGAAACAGGTGTAGGACCTTCCATAGCATCAGGTAGCCATAAATGTAAAAAAATTTGAGCCGATTTACCCATTGCCCCTATAAAAATTAAAATACAAGCTACATCAATAATACTTAAAATATAATTAAAAAAAATAAATTTAAAATCTTTTACAATAGAAATGGCAGCAAAAGTACTAAAATATTCAATTGTTCTTATATTATAAAAAATAGTTAATACCCCTAATAGTAAAATTAGATCACTAATTCTATTAACTAACATTGCTTTAATAGCTGCTTTATTTGCTTGTAATCTTGTAAACCAAAAATTAATTAATAAATAAGAACAAAAACCAACACCTTCCCATCCAACAAACATTTGCATAAAATTATCACCAGTAACTAATATAATCATAAAAAAAGTAAATAATGATAAATATGACATAAATCTAGATAAATGTGGATCGTGGGCCATATATTGTGATGAATATAAATGAACTAAAGTTGAAATACTCGTTACAACAACTAACATTATCATAGTTAAACTATCAAATAAAAAACACCAATTACAATTAAATAAACCACTATTAATCCAATTTGAAATATAAATAATATATTCATATTCATTAGTAATTGAATTATATATAATAATTAATGAAAAAATACAACTTAAAAAAGTTGTTAACGTAGTTATAAATACCGAACCTTTACGACCAATATAAAAACCAAATAGTCCAGCTGCTACTGAACCTAAAAAAGGTAAAAAAATTAAAGTTAATAATAACATATTAAAATAAAATAAATTTAAAATATTCGAAAATATTTCTACTTAAATAATAAATATTTTATAAAAAAAAGATATATTTAATATTAAATTTTTAAATATTATTAACATTAAATATATCTTTTTTTTATAAAATATTTATTTATTTAATTTTTTTTAATAAATCCAAATTATTAGATTTATTAAAATAATAACAATAAATTTTATTTATATTTTTTCAATTTACCATTCTAAAGCATCACTACACCAAATATAAATAAAACCTATAACTAATTCAACTAAAAATTCAATCATAGTCCAAAATCCCCATGAAAAATTTGAACTTAAAGTTAAAACCCAAGGAAAAACAAAAACAGCTTCTAAATCGAAAATAATAAAAAGAATAGCTACTAAATAAAATTTTACATCAAAAACTTTTCTAGCATCATCATAAGGATTAAATCCACATTCATAAGCTGTTAACTTTTCTAAATCATCTTTTTGTTTAATTAATCCAAAAGATAAAATGAAAATTAAAATAGATAAAAATAAACTTAATACTAAAAATATAAAAATATTTGAATAATTTAATAACATATTTATAAAAATTTTTTAAGATATAATATAATTAAACGGAAAAAACGGGACTCGAACCCGCGACCTATAGCGTGACAAGCTACCACTCTAACCAACTGAGCTACTTTTCCAAAAATATTATATTTTATTGGAATATTTCATTAATGTAAATTTAATGCATCATTAATATACATACATGTTAAAATAGTAAAAACATATGCTTGAATTAAAGCTACGGCTATTTCCAAACCAACTAATAAAACAATAATTATTAAAGGAATAAAATGTGCTATAAAAATAAAGCTATTAACATTTAACATAGTCCAAGCAAATCCTGCAATTACTTTTAATAAAGTATGTCCAGCCATCATATTTGCAAATAATCTTACAGGTAAACTAATAACACGAAAAATATATGAAACTAATTCAATAGGTACTAAAATAGGAACTAATGCTATACTTGCACCACTAGGTAATAATAAATTTAAAAAATTTAATTTATGTTTTTTTATACCAATTATGTTAAAACCTAAATAAATAGTTAATGCTAAAGTAAAAGTAATAATTAAATGACTAGTCACAGTAAAACTGTACGGAACCATTCCAATTAAATTACATAATAAAATAAAAAAAAAAACAACAAAAATTAATGAAACAAAATATTTACCCGCTTTACCAATACTTGAATAAGTTAATTCAATAGTAACATTAAAAATCATTTCAAAAATTTGTTGAAAACGTGTTGGAATAAATTTAGTTTTTATACATGTAAAAATATATAAATAACTTAAACCTATTATTAAGATTAAAGAAGCGTTAGTAAATACAAAAGGTATTTGAAAAATAGGTAAAATTTCAAATTGTTCTAAAGGACTAAACATAAAGATTTTTAATTTATTAAATATAAATTAATTACCACCCCACCAGTAAACAGCTACAAATAAAAATAACCAAACAACATCAACAAAATGCCAATACCATGCAGCAGCTTCAAAACCGAAATGGTGTTGTTTTGTAAAATGATGATTAATTAATCTTAAAGTACTTACTATAATAAAAATAGTACCTACAATAACATGTATACCATGAAAACCTGTTAATAAAAAAAAAGTAGTACCATAAATACTATCAGAAATTGAAAAAGTACTTTCAATATATTCATATGCTTGAATTAAAGAAAAAAAAAAAGCTAATAAAATAGTAATAATTAAACTTAAAATTGCATTTTTTCTATCACCGAATACAATAGAGTGATGTGCCCATGTAATTGTTGCTCCTGATGATAATAAAATTATAGTATTTAATAAAGGAATACCCCAAGCATTAACAGTCTCAATACCTAATGGTGGCCATAACGACCCAATCTCTGGGGTGGGTGCTAAAGCAGAATGAAAAAAAGCCCAAAAAAAACTAATAAAAAATAGTAATTCACTAAAAATAAATAAAAGCATACCATTTCTTAAACCTAATTGTACTTGTTTTGTATGTTGACCTTCATATACAGCTTCTCTAACTATATCACGAAACCATGTATACATAGTTAAAATAACCATTAAAAAACCTGTTAAAGTTAAAAAATTACTACCTATATAACCATGTAAATACATAGCACCACCAAAAGTTAAAAAAAAAAGCCCAAATGAAATAACAAAAGGCCATGGACTTGGATCTACTAAATGGTAAGGGTGATTTTGTGTATTCTGTGTATTTTGTGTGATTTCTTTTAAAAATTTTAAATCATTTTGAAATTTATTGATATTAGAATCATTTGTTGTTGTTGTTTCAATTTGTAAATTTTTTTTATTAATATAATAATAATTTTTCATAATAATTTAAGAACTTGTAATAATTAATTATTTATTGATAAATAATTTTAATAATTTAATCAAAAATAAGATTAAATTTTAATTTTTTAATATTTTTATAATATTGTTTTTTTGTATTAATTGTTTTACTTTTATTTTTTGAAGTTTGAATAATTTCACTTGTTAAATTTTTTAAATTTGTATTTAAAAGTAACCAAGATACTGATTTTTTAATTTGTTTATCTTCATTTAAAAGCATTAAAAAATAACGATCTTTTTTTTTTTTTTTATTTCTTTTTTTATTAGGGATACTAATAGCTTTTAATTTAGGTAATAAATTATCAATTGATTTAAATAAAATAAAATTAGGTTTTTGTTTTGTAGTTTTTTTTAAATTAATTAAAATATTTTTAAATATATTTTCTGAACAGGTTTTTTTACCTTTTTTTAATAACATATTTATAAATAATTTTTTTATTTTATACTCTTCGTATTTTAGTTCCATATTTTGATCTTGATGTTTTGCGTGAATAAATACCCAATAAATCATATTTACCTCGAATTACATGATATTTTACTCCAGGTAAATCTTTTACCCGACCACCTCTAATTAATACAATTGAATGCTCTTGTAAAGTATGTCCTATACCCGGAATATATGTAATTATCGTATACCTACTAGATAAATGGACTTTTGCTACTTTACGCATAGCTGAATTCGGTTTTTTTGGGGTTGTATTATAAACTTTTAAACAAATACCTTTACGTTGAGGACATTGTTTTAAGGCTGGGCTTTTGTTTCTTTTTTTTTTTTCTAAACGTTTTTGTTTTTTTAAAAATAATTGATTAATTGTTGACATATTATTTTCTAATGATTGAATAATAACGGACTCGAACCGCTAACATTTTCGGTGTAAACGAAATACTCTACCAATTGAGCTAATTATTCTATGGGCCTAAGTAGATTTGAACTACTGACTTTACACTTATCAGGCGTATACTCTAACCAACTGAGTTATAGGCCCTTTGAAGTAAAAGGATTCGAACCTTTGATTTTCCGTACCAAAAACGGAGGCCTTACCACTTGGCTATACTTCAAAATAAAATATATGCTTAGAAAGACTCGAACTTTCATTTTATAGATCCGCAATCTAACGCTTTATCCAATTAAGCTATAAGCATAACTTTAATTTTTTTTTATAATTTTAATATTGATTAATGTATTTTTTGATAAAAATTTTTTAATTAAAATTAAAAAATTTAATAATTGAAAAATATTTTTAAATTTTATATCAATTTTTGGTGTATAATTTTTAATTATAAAATGTTCACGTGATTTTTTATTAACATGAGGTGATCTTAATAAAGTAAAAATTTTATTTTTACTTTTTGTTTGAAAAATTCCATGTATTTGAATATTTTTTAATTTATTAATATTTTTTAACTTTAATAAATTTTGTTTAAGTTGTTTTATTTTTTGAAATGATTTAAAAGTTATTCTTAAAAGATACATATTTTTAATAATAAAAATTGTCTGGAGGTGGATTTGAACCACCGACACAAAGATTTTCAGTCTTTTACTCTAACCAACTGAGCTATCCAAACTAAATATTATATTAATAAATATAAATAAATTTTGTTTAAATTTACTAATATAATATTAGGGTAAATAAATAAAAATAAAATAAATTGAGTATTAATAATTAACACTATACTTTGCATTTTATTTATTTTTGATATATACATTTTTCTTAATATTTTTTCAAAATAAATAATTTTAATTATTTTTAGATAATAAAAAGAACTTAAAACACTTATTAAAATACCAAAGAAAACTAAACTAAAATAATTATTTTTAATAGCTGAAAAAAAGATAAATAATTTTGAAAAAAAACCTGCTAATGGTGGGATACCTGCTAATGAAAAAATATTTATAATAATAATAATAGCAATTAATTTATTAATAGTATGTATATTTGATAAATCTGTTAAATATTTAATTGGTTTATGATTTATATTTAAAGATAAATATGAAGTCCATAAATTAATACTTGTTATAATATAAATAAGAACATATAATAAAATAAATGGAATATTATTTAACATATTTGAAGTAAATCCTATTAAAATAAAACCTACATGACTGATAGAACTATAAGCTAATAATCTTTTAATTTTTTTTTGCTGTAATGCGGATAATGCACCTATTAACATAGATAAAAATGAAATAATATAAAAAAAAATTTCAAAAAAATATGAAATATTAAAAAAAATTTCAAAAAATAAACGAATTAAAATACCAATAAAAGCTATTTTCGGAACAATAGCAAAAAAACTAGAAATATTATTAGGAGCACCTTCATAAACATCAGGTAACCAAAAATGAAAAGGCGAAGCTCCTACTTTAAATAAAATACCAACTAAAATAAAGATTAATCCATAAGATAAACTTATTAAAATATTAATATTTTCTAAAAAATTTATATTTGATAATATTAAAAAAATATTATTAAAATTTAAGGAACCTGTAATAGCATAAATTATTGAAGAACCAAATAATATAAAACCTGAAGCAATTGATCCTAAAATAAAATATTTTAATCCAGCCTCAATAGATAATATTGATTTTTTTTGTGTAGATGTTAAAATATAAAAACTTAAACTTTGTAATTCTATTGCTAAATACAAAGTAATTAAATGATTTGTCGATACTAATAACATTAAACCTAATAATGATATTAACATTAATATATTAATTTCATATGCATTTATTTTTTGTTGTATTAAATATTTTTGTTGTATTAAAAAACAAATAATTGTTGATAAAATTAAAATTACTTTAATAAATTGTGTAAAATTATTAATAATTAATACACCATTTAATATATTATTTGAAATATTTGTTATATTTAATGTTAATATTAAAAGAATTAATAATAAATATATTATTATAGTAGTAATATTTTTTATAATCAAAATTTTTTGCATATTTTGATTTTTTTTATAAAAAACTCCAAATAATAATAAAATTAATAAAATAGTTGTTAAAAAAAATTCAGGAATAATAATTTCAAAATTATTATTGAAAATTTCTTGAAAAATCATAATGTGATAAAAGAAATAAATATTTTTAAAATATTTACTTACTATATATGCTATATATTTATATAAAAATTAATTTATAAATATTTTTTTTTGATTAAAAAATAATAATAAATAAAAATGTCATTAAAAAAAATTAAAAATTTTTCTATAAATTTCGGACCACAACATCCAGCTGCGCACGGTGTTTTACGTTTAATCTTAGAATTAAATGGTGAAGTAGTTCAAAAAGCTGATTCTCATATAGGTTTATTACATAGAGGTACTGAAAAATTAATAGAATATAAAAATTATTTACAAGCTTTACCTTATTTCGATAGATTAGATTATGTTTCAATGATGTGTCAAGAACATGCTTATGTTTTAGCTATTGAAAAATTATTAAATTGCGATATCCCTTTAAGAGCTCAATATATTCGAGTTTTATTTTCTGAAATAACACGTATTTTAAACCATTTATTAGCTGTTTGTTGTCATGCTTTAGATGTAGGAGCTATGACACCTTATTTTTGGGGATTTGAAGAACGTGAAAAATTAATGGAATTTTATGAAAGAGTTTCAGGTGCACGTATGCATGCAGCTTATTTTAGACCAGGTGGGGTTAATCAAGATTTACCTAAAGGATTATTAAATGATATATATATATTTTGTGATCAATTTAATACTCGATTAGATGAAATTGAGGAGATGTTAACTAATAATAGAATTTGGAAACAAAGATTAGTTGATATTGGTATTGTTTCTGCTAAGGATGCTTTAAATTTAGGTTTTAGTGGAGTAATGTTACGTGGATCTGGAATTTCATGGGATTTACGTAAAACTCAACCTTACGAAATTTATGATCAATTAGACTTTGATATACCTGTTGGTACAAATGGTGATTGTTATGATCGTTATTTAATTAGAATTGAAGAAATGCGACAATCTATTCGAATTATTTTACAAATACTTAATAAAATTCCTAATGGTCCTATAAAATTAGATGATAAAAAAATCACTAATCCAAATCGAATTCAAATTAAAAATTCAATGGAATCTTTAATACATCATTTTAAATATTATTCTGAAAATATTAGTATAAATAGTGGAGAAACTTATACTGTAATTGAAGCACCTAAAGGTGAGTATGGTGTTTATTTAGTATCTGATGGCACAAATAAACCTTATAGATGTAAAATAAAATCACCAGGATTTTTACATTTACAAGCATTAGATTTTTTAGCTAAAAATCATATGATTGCTGATGTTGTTACAATTATAGGTACTTTAGATGTTGTATTTGGTGAAATTGATCGTTAATTAAAAAATATGTTGAAACAAAAAATTAAATTTTTTAAAAAATATAAATTAAATCAATTACAAAAAATTAAACAAACTTATAAATATATATATATATTTCGTTATAATGATTTAAATATTAACGAAATAATATCTTTAAAAAAAATTCTTAAGAAATTAGATTATAAATCTTTAATCTTAAAACAAAACTTAACTATTCATATTTTTTCAAAATTAAAAGGACAAGGTTCTATTTTAGTAATATATGGAGATAAAGATTTAAATTTAATAAAAAATTTAACTTCTTTTAAAAAACTCGAATTAATTTATTTAAATATTCAAAATAATATTTATTCAAATTTAAAATTAAAACAAATAATATCTCAAAATTATCCACCTTTAAATAATTTAGTAATTCAGCCTTTTTTAAATTTTATATATTATTTAAGAAAAATTTAAAAAGGCGATTATAACTTAAAGGTAGAGTGTTAGATTGTGGGTCTAAGTGTTATGGGTTCAAGTCCCATTTTTCGCCCATTTTATTTATTTAAATTTTTATGTTTAATAAGTTTATATTAATTTTTTTACTTATTTTGCCATTGATTGCAGTTATTATATTATCTTTTGTAAAAAATGAAAAATTTATAAAAAATTTTAGTATTTTTATGTCTTTTTTCATTTTTTTAATGTCATTACCTTTATGGATTTTATTTGATAAATCAACTTCTAATTTTCAATATTTATTTAAAATAGAGTGGATTAGTCAATTTAATATTAATTTTTATTTAGGTCTTGACGGTATTTCATTATTTTTTATAATTTTAACAACATTCTTGATTCCAATATGTATGTTAATAAGCTATGAAATTATTACAAAAAATATAAAAGAATATTTTATTTTATATTTTATTTTAGAATTTTGTTTAATTATTTCATTTAGTGTATTAGATATCCTTATTTTTTATATTTTCTTTGAAAGTGTATTAATTCCAATGTTTTTAATTATTGGTATTTGGGGATCAAGAGAACGTAAAATTAAAGCTTCATATTTATTTTTTATGTATACATTAGCAGGTTCATTATTTATGTTTATAGCTATTATTCATTTATTTTTAACTGTTGGTACTACAGATTATCAAATATTATATTATAGTAATTTTAATTTCTCATATGAAAAATTATATTTCTTAGCTTTTTTTTTATCATTTGCTGTTAAAGTTCCAATGTTACCGTTTCATGTTTGGTTACCTGAAGCTCATGTTGAGGCACCTACAGCAGGTTCTGTATTATTAGCTGGTATTTTATTAAAATTAGGATCATATGGTATGATAAGATTTTTAGTTCCTTTATTCCCGAAAGCGACTTTATATTTTACACCTTATATTTTAGTATTATGTTTAATATCAGTTATTTATGCTTCATTAACAGCTATAAGACAAACAGATTTAAAACGTATTATTGCTTATGCTTCAGTTGCTCATATGAATTTTATTATTTTAGGTATATTTTCTTTAACTATTCAAGGTTTAGAGGGTAGTATTATTCAGATGATTAGTCACGGATTAGTATCAAGTGGTTTATTTTTTTCAATTGGATGTTTATATGATAGATATCATACACGTTTTATTAATTATTACGGCGGTTTAGCACATACAATGCCTTTATTTTGTATTGCATTATTTATTTATGTATTAGCAAATATGTCTATTCCGGGTTCAAGTAGTTTTGTTGGAGAAATTCTTATTTTAACAGGTATTTTTGAAGATAATACTACAACAGCTGTTTTCGCAACAATTGGTATGTTTTTAGGTGGTATTTATTCTTTATTATTTTATAATCGAATTTGTTACGGTAATATTCAAAATATTTATTTAAAAATTTATTATGATTTAACTTATCGTGAATTTTTAATACATTTAATATTAATTGCAAATATCTTTTTATTAGGTTTATATCCTAAAATTTTTGAAAGTTGTTTGCATGAAAGTGTATCTAAAATTTTAATACATATCGATTTTTCTTATTTTTATTAAATAAAATATTTTTATTTTATTTAATAAAAGCCCTTTTAGTCTAATGGTTAGGACATTGCCTTTTCACGGCAAAGATACGAGTTCAATTCTCGTAAAGGGTATAAAAATATATATTTAATATATTTTTTAATAATTATAAATTTTTATAATTATTTTATAATATGATAGTTTAATAACCTATATGGCTATTGAATTATCATATATATTGGAATCAAATATTAAAAAATATAAAGATGAAAAAAGTTTACAAGAAACAGGTATTGTTCTTTCAATGAGCGATGGTATTGCTAGATGTTATGGTTTAACTAAAATTCAAGCCGGTGAAATGGTTGAATTTAATAATGGTAATATTAAGGGAATGGCTTTAAATTTAGAACCTGATGTTGTTGGTGTTGTTGTTTTTAGTAATGATAGAGAAATTCAAGAAGGTAATTTTGTAAGAAGAACTGGATCTATTGTTAGTGTTCCTGTAGGACCAGAAGTATTAGGTAGAGTAGTAGATGCTTTAGGACAACCTATTGACGGTAAAGGTCAAATTAATAGTAAATTAGAAAGTAGAGTAGAAGTTAAAGCTCCTGGTATTATGCCTAGAGAAAGTGTTAAAGAACCTGTACAAACAGGTTTAAAAGCTGTAGATAGTTTAATTCCTATCGGTAGAGGACAAAGGGAATTAATTATTGGAGATAGACAAACCGGAAAAACTTCTATTGCTATTGATACTATAATTAATCAAAGAGAACCTCATTTAAAAAAAGATACAAATAATCAATTATATTGTATTTACGTAGGTGTAGGTCAAAAAAGATCAACAATTGCTGAATTAACTAAAACTTTAGAAGAAAAAAATGCAATGTTTTTTTCTGTTATTGTAGCAGCTACTGCTTCTGATTCAGCACCTTTACAATATTTAGCACCTTATACTGGTTGTGCTTTAGGTGAATATTTTAGAGATAATGGAAAACATGCTGTTATTTTTTATGATGATTTATCAAAACAAGCTGTAGCTTATAGACAAATGTCTTTATTATTAAGAAGACCTCCAGGTCGAGAAGCTTACCCAGGTGATGTATTTTATTTACACTCTCGTTTATTAGAAAGAGCTGCTAAAATGAATAGAAAAATAGGTGGTGGTTCTTTAACAGCTTTACCTATTATCGAAACACAAGCAGGAGATGTTTCTGCATATATCCCAACTAATGTTATTTCAATTACTGACGGACAAATTTTTTTAGAAACTGAATTATTTAATGAAGGTCAAAGACCTGCAATTAGTGTTGGTTTATCTGTAAGTCGTGTAGGTTCTGCAGCTCAAATTAAAGCTATGAAACAAATAGCAGGTACTATGAAATTAGAATTAGCACAATTTAGAGAAGTACAAGCTTTCGCGCAATTTGGTTCTGATTTAGATGCAACTACTCAACAACAATTAAATAGAGGGGTTAGATTAACAGAAATGTTAAAACAAGGTTTAAATATACCTTTATCTGTTGAAGATCAAATTGTAATTATTTATTTAGGTGTACGAGGTTTCTTAGATAAAATTGCTGTAGATAAAATTTCGATTTTTGAAACTAATTGGTTAAACTTTATTCAAAATAATCATTCTGATATTTTAGAAGAAATTTTAACAAAAAAAGAAATTTCAAAAGAATTAGATAAAAAATTAAATACTTTAGCTATCGATTTTACTAATAATTTTATTACTAAATAAAAAAAAATAATAAAAAAAATATTGTTTAATATTTTTTTTTATTATGCATAATTTTAATTTGATATATTTAATTAAATTAATGTTGTTAATTTTATTTCTAAGTAATATAATAATAAATTACTTAGAAATAAAATTAAATTATTTATTAATACTATAACGTACTAAATATGCTTCAAATTTACCTAAAAATGGTATAATTATGATAAAAAAAAAAAAATAATAAATCATACTTATAATACCAATTTCAGTATAAGGATATTCAACTGGACATTGTCCAATCCAACCTAATATTAAGAAAGCTATAACTAATAACCAATAACAAACTTTAAAAATAGGTCTAAAAGCTGTACTTCTAATTTCAGATGAGTTTGTAAAAGGTATAGTTAATAAAATTATTAATGAACCGAACATTGCAACAACTCCACCAATTTTATTAGGAATAGATCTTAAAATTGCATAAAAAGGTAAGAAATACCATTCAGGAACAATATGTAAAGGTGTTTTCATTGGATTTGCTTCAATATAATTATCTGGATGACCTAAAGTATTTGGATAATAAAAAACAAAAATAAAGAAAACTAAAAATAAAACCATTAAACCGAATAAATCTTTTGTATAAAAATAAGGGTAAAAAGGTATATTTTCAGTTTTTAATGTAATACCTAATGGATTATTAGAACCAACTTCATGTAATAAAATTAAGTGAACTAATACAGCACCTACTATTATAAAAGGAAGAGTAAAATGTAAACTAAAAAAACGATTTAATGTTGGATTATCAACAGCAAAACCTCCCCATAACCAATCAACAATATCTTTACCTATTAAAGGGATTGCAGAAAATAAATTAGTAATAACAGTTGCACCCCAAAAACTCATTTGTCCCCAAGGTAAAACATAACCCATAAAAGCAGTAGCCATCATTAAAATAAAAATAATTACACCTGAGCACCATATAGCTTCTCTTGGTGTTATATAAGAACCATAATATAAACCTCTAAAAATATGTATGTATACTACAATAAAAAAAAAAGAAGCTCCATTTGCATGTGTATATCTAATTAACCAACCATTATTAACATCTCTCATAATATGTTCAACACTATTAAAAGCTAAATCGATATGTGGTGTATAATGCATTGCTAAAAAAATACCAGTTAAAATTTGTACTACTAACATAATACCGGCTAACGAACCGAATCCAAAAAAATAATTTAAATTAATAGGAGTAGGATAATCTATTAAATGATTATTAATAACTGCAAATAATGATTTTTTGTTCCATCTCATAATATGAAATGAAAAATTACCTAAAAACGAAAATAATTAATAAATTTAATAAATAAGATATTATATATTTATTTTTTTATCCCAAGGATTATTAAATTCAAATACTCTATATTGTTGTGATAAATTAATAGGTTCATAAACAACTCTTTTTTTTAATTCATTATAAAAAACTTCTAAAAAACCACTTAAAGGGAAATCTTTACGTAAAGGATGTCCTTCAAAACCATAATCAGTTAAAATTCTTCTTAAATCTGGATGATTTAAAAAAAAAATACCAAACATATCCCAAACCTCTCTTTCACACCAATTTGCAGCTCTATATATTTTAATAATAGAATTTATAGGTTGTAATTCATTAATTGTAATTTTAATCTTTAAACGACTATTAAAACGTATACTTAATAAATTATAAATAATTTCAAAACGTTTTTCTTTATTAATATAATCAACAGCACAAATTTCAGATAATACTTTAAATTGTGTATTTGTATGATTTTTAAAAAAAAATAAAATAGGAATTAATTTATCTGAAGAAATATTAATACATAATTCATTTTTATATAAAGTATAATTTATTATAGGTAAAATTTGTAATAAATATTGACTAAATTTTTTTAAAATTTTCATAAATTAAAAATAATTATAAATATTAAATTTTTATATATTATTAAAAAAATAAATATTTTTTTTTTTTAAATTATTTAGATATTTACTATAAATAATTACGTAACAAAGTAAAAATATAATAAAAATAAATTTTTATTATATTTTGTAGGATTTAATTTTAATTAAAAAGCAAATAAAATTAAAAAAGCCATCATTAAACAGAATAAAGCAATTGCTTCAGTTAAAGCAAAACCTAAAATAGCAGTTCTCATTAATTCTTGTTGTAAAGAAGGATTTCTTGAAATACCTATAATTAAAGAACCAAAAACATTACCGATACCGATACCAGCACCAATTAATCCTAAAGTAGCTAATCCTGCACCTAAAAATTTAGAAGCTTGTAATAACATAAATATATTATTAATTTTTTTAATTATTTAAAATATCTTAAAGAATATATTTTTTTTAATATTATAATTTAAGATCGTGGTATTAAATTATAAGTATATTAAATTTGTGCTATTTTATTTAAAATTTGAATTCTATTATTTATATTTTTTAATTTTCAATTTTTTTACCGTGAACTAATGTTACATATACAATGTAAAAAAAGAATAAAGCTGAAAAAAATGAAATATAAGAACCAAAACTACTTACAGCATTCCAACCACTCATAGCATCAGGAAAATCAGGGATTCTTCTAGGCATACCCGCTAAACCTAAAAAATGCATTGGAAAAAAGGTAACATTTACCCCAATAAAAAATAACCAAAAATGAATTTGTCCTAAAATTTCAGGATATCTACGACCAGAAATTTTTCCAATCCAAAAATAAAATCCAGTAAATATACCAAAAACAGCACCCATAGATAATACATAATGAAAATGCCCCACAATATAATAGGTATCATGTAATGCAATATCTAAACCCGAATTCGACATAGCTACACCAGTTACTCCGCCCATAACAAATAATAAAATAAAACCTAAAACAAATAATAAAGGTGTTTCAAATTTTAGAGAACCTCCCCATAAAGTTGCTAACCAACTAAATATTTTAATACCCGTTGGTACCGCAATAATCATAGTAGCTGCTGAAAAGTAAGCGCGTGTATCTACATCTAAACCAACAGTAAACATGTGGTGCGCCCATACAATTGAACCTAGTAAACCTATAGATAACATAGCATAAACCATACCTAAATAACCAAATACATTTTTTTTTGCAAAAGATGCAGAAACTTGACTGATAATACCAAATGCTGGTAAAATTAAAACATAAACCTCTGGATGACCAAAAAACCAAAATAGATGTTGATATAATACTGGATCACCTCCACCTGATGGATCATAAAATGAAGTGTTTAAATTTCTATCAGTTAGTAACATAGTAATTGCCCCAGCTAGTACAGGTAAAGTTAATAATAAAAGAAATGCAGTAATTAATATAGACCATACAAATAAAGGTAATCTATGAAAACTTAAACCAGGAGCTCTCATATTATAAATTGTTGAAATAAAATTAATAGCACCTAATAAAGAAGAAATACCTGATAAATGTAAACTAAAAATAGCTAAATCTACAGAAGGTCCTGAATGTGCTTGAACACTAGATAATGGTGGATAAACTGTCCAACCAGTACCAGCCCCAGATTCAACGATAGCTGAAGAAACTAATAATAATAAAGAAGGAGGTAATAACCAAAAACTAATATTATTCATACGAGGAAAAGCCATATCAGGAGCACCTATCATTAAAGGAATAAACCAATTACCAAAACCACCGATTAAAGCAGGCATAACTAAAAAGAAAACCATAATAAAAGCATGTGCGGTAACAACAACATTATATAATTGATGATTTCCCATAAAAATTTGATTACCTGGTTGTGCTAATTCCATTCTAATTAAAAGAGAAAATGTTGTACCAACAACACCAGCAAAAGCACTAAAAATTAAATATAAAGTTCCAATATCTTTATGATTTGTTGAAAAAAGCCATCTTGTTGACCATTTATTTATATTTTGAAAATTCATTTTTGAATATTTTTTTTTTTTAATTTATTTTAAATGCAAAATTATTTATATTTTTATTAAAAAAAGCGTTGGCTTTTTTAATTTCCATTATTTATGGAAAAATTGCTTAATTTTGTTAATTATTTGTTTAATATCTGTAAATAATAATATTACTATAAAAATTATACCAATGATTTTAAATATCATATATGTTTTTACTTATTATACATTAAAATCAAAATTAATTTTATTTTTTAACCAAGTTAAATAATCTTCTAATGATACTGCTTCTATAACAATAGGCATAAATCCATGATTTACTCCACAAATTTCACTACATTGTCCATAAAAAACACCCTCTCTTTTAATAAACATCGAAGTTTGATTTAAACGACCTGGACAAGCATCTAATTTTATACCTAATGACGGTATAGCCCATGAATGTAATACATCTGATGCAGTAATTAATACTCTAATATGACTATTAGTTGGAACTACTACACGATTATCCACTTCTAAAAGTCTAAATTGACCAATAGCTAAATCATCTTCTTGTACCATATAACTATCAAAAATTAAAGGTTCATCTGAAAATTCTAAATTATCTGAATATTCATAACTCCAATACCATTGACTACCAATTACTTTTAAAGTAATAATTGGGTCAATTACTTCATCCATTGAATATAATAACGCGAAAGAAGGAACTGCAACTATTAATAAAATTAAAGCTGGAATTGAAGTCCAAATAATTTCTATAGTAGCTCCATGTACAACAGTTGATGGTATTTTATTTTTTTTTTCATCAAAAAGAGTAATAACTCTAAATAACATCCAACAAACAAACACAGTAATCATAATTAAAAAAAACATTAAATCATGGTGAAAGTTAATAATACCTTCCATAACTGGAGTTGCTGGATCTTGAAAACCTAATTGCCAAGGTTCTGCCATATCTAAAAAAGTAAATTGATTATTTATATAATTTGTTATTGTCATAATATTGTTGATTTTTTTTTAATATATACAAAATTAAATATTATTGAATTTTTTTAATTCAAAAAAAAATATAAATAGTATTATTTATATTTAGAAAAACTAATAAAATATTTTTTTTTCTTAAATAATATAAAATTTTTAAAAAATAATTTCTATTAAAACATCGTATTTTTAAAATTAAAAAATTTTATTATAATTATATAACATTTTATAGGTATAAATCCCTTTTATACTGTAATTTGATCTTTATGATAATATTAATGCATTTTTTTTTAAAAAAAAAACAATCCCTCTTTATTTTTTTTTCATCTATTTTAAATTAACTTGTTATAATTTTTTTTTCATCTATTTTAAATTAACTTGTTATAATTTTTTTTTCATCTATTTTAAATTAACTTGTTATAATTTTTTTTTTTTTTTTAAGAAAAATCTTCCGATAATTCCGTAATTAATAAATTAAAATCCCCACTTGATATATAACGTGGATGAAAATGGTCATCATCTATACATAGAGTAAAGATATTAATTCTGTTTTTTAATAATAAAAATATAATTTTTAAATTAATATAAGGTAAAACGTTATGTAAGTATAAGATAAGAATGCTTATGCTTATACTTAAAAATAAAAATAAGAATAAAATTTTTAATTTTTTTTGCATAATCTTATTAAATTTATTTTAAAATTTCTTTTAAAATTTCTATTTAATTTATTAAATTATTATAAATCTAAATTTAAATTCCCTTTTGTTAAAAAGTATTTTAAATAAAATTTTATTTTTATAACTTGAATTTAATTAATTTCAGATATTATAAAATTTTTTTGATTTATAATAATTTAATAAATTAAATAAAACAGGAAAAATGGGACTTGAACCCATAACAATAATTTTGGAGACTATGATTTTACCAATTAAACTATTTTCCTTATATTTTTGAAAATTAATTTAAGAATGTTTAAAGATCTCTTCCAGACACAGGTTCCCCTACGACTACCTTGTTACGACTTCATCAAAGTTACTAATTACTTTTTAGGAATTTTAATTTATTTAATATAAATTATAAATTATTATAATTAAAAAATTACATAATAATATTAAATAATTAAAAATTATTTTAAAAATAATCAACTTCCCTGATGTGACGGGCGGTGTGTACAAAGTCCAGTAACATATTCACCGCAGCATGCTGTTCTGCGATTACTAGCGATTCCAACTTCATAAGGGCGAGTTTCAGCCCTTAATCCGAACTAGGATAATTTTTAAAGATTTGCTCCAACTTTGATCATTATTGCTTCTCATTGTAATTATCATTGTAGCACGTGTGTAGCCCAACTCATAAGGGCCATGAAGACTTGACGTCATCCCCACCTTCCATTAACCTATCATTAATTTTTTTGTTAGAGTGCTTTTATTTTTTTTAATAAAATAGCAACTAACAATAGGGGTTGCGCTCGTTAAAGGATTTAACCAAACATTTCACAACACGAGCTGACGACAGCCATGCAACGCCTGTTTTTTATATAATATTTTATATAAAAATTAGCAAGAGTTGGTAAGGTTCTGCGCGTATTATCGGATTAAACCACATGCTCCACCGCTTGTGTAGACTCCCGTCAATTCCTTTGAATTTCAATCTTGCGATTATACTTTTCAGGCGGAGTGCTTAACGCGTTAGCTATTATATCTAAAAATTCTAAATATTAGCACTCATCGTTTACAGCATGGACTACCGGGGTATCTAATCCCGTTCGCTACCCAAGCTTTCGTTTCTCAGTGTCAGTATATACCCAGATAATTGCCTTCGCCATTGGTCTTCCTTCTATTATCAACGTATTTTATCACTCCAATAGAAATTCCATTATCCTCTATTTATACTCCAGTTTATCAGTTTTGAAAAAATGTATAAAGTTGAGCTTTAATTTGTTTCTTTCAACTTAAAAAACCACCTACAAACCCTTTACGCCTAATCATTCCGAATAATGCTCGCTCCTCCCGTATTACCGCGGCTGCTGGCACGGGTATTAGCCGGAACTTCTTTTTTAAGTACTGTCATTTTCCTCCTTAATGAAAGAGCTTTACAACCTAATTAGCCTTCATCACTCACTCGGTATTGCTGGATCAAGCTTTCGCTCATTGTCCAAAATTCCCCACTGCTGCCTTTAAAAAAGTTTGGGCCGTGTCTCAGTCCCAATGTGGCTGATCATTCTTTCAAACCAGCTAAAGATAATAGGCTTTGTAGTCTTTTAAACTACCAACTACCATAATCTTGCGCAAACTCATCTTTTAACGTTAAAAAACTTTAATTTATTTATTCCGAATTTTTAGAAAACTAATTATTCCGAATTAAAAGGTAGATAATTCACGTGTTACTCACCCGTTCGCTATGTTTTAAAAACATTCAACTTGCATGTGTTAAGCATACCGATAGCATTTATTCTGAGCCAGGATCAAACTCTATTTAATTTTTATATTAATGATTTAATATATATTTTTAAAATAACAAAGATTTAAATTTTAATAATATAACATTCTTATATTAATTCTCATTTTATATTGTCTTAAAGGATAAAAAATTTCTATTATTTTTATTTAAATTATATTTAAAAAACATTTATTTATTATAAATGTTTTTTTTAATTTTTATTTTCATCAATATCTCTTAAAAAAGGGTGTACTGGTTAAAATAATAGCAGACTCCTCTTAACAAAATACTAGATGTTCCCTCTGGATAGGTTTCATGTAAATTAAATAAAGCATCATTCTTTGAATTGCAAATTCATTATTAGATAATTTTAAACATAAATTTATAGTCTTTTTAGTAGTCATCGATATATATAATAATCTATTGCCTATTTTACATCTATTAAAATATCTGCCAGTTATGTCATATTCCACATTATTTGAATAATAGGCTAAAGAATTAAAACTACAACAAGGCGAAAGGGTATATTTCCCTATTACTATCTTTTAAATTATTTAGAATAGTCTGAAATAATGGTGCTTTTTTTCTATCTAAAAGGTGCAACTCCTTCTCTTTCATATAAAAGTTACTATCACATGATTCCCTACAGGAACATTCAGCAATATTTGAATTAAAAATAGAGCAAAAAGCTGTACCCTTAATGTACTTAAATATATTTTTATTATTTTCTTGTGAAAAATATAAATAATAAATATTTATTTTAATTATAAAAAAATCACAGTTACCTGTATTTATAAAATTACGTATAAATATAAAAATATATTTTTGGAGAAAGTAGGATTCGAACCTACGTAGAAATTACTTCAACAAATTTACAGTCTGCCACCTTTAACCACTCAGCCATTTCTCCTAATATGTGATTAGTGGGACTCGAACCCACAATATTTACTTGGAAGGAAAATGATTTACCAATTAATCTATAATCACAAAATAAATGTCAATTCTTTTATTATTCCCTTATTAAATTTAATGGAAATACCAAATACCGCCTTTGGGTCCATTTATTTAAAATATATAAAGCAAAAAAAGGGATTCGAACCCTCAACATTAACCTTGGCAAGGTTATACTCTACCATTGAGCTATTTTTGCTAAAAAATTATTTTTTTATTATTAAAAATGAATTTAATAATAAAAATAATTCATTATTATTTTTTGCATTTGTATGAATTGATACATCTATTGGAGGTATATCTTTAAATTTTAAGAATTCTGTTTTTAATTCGAAAAACTGTAAGACATTTTGAATTTGAAAATTAAAAATATTTTTATTTGTAAAATTAAAATTTATTTTAGTTAAATTTGGTAAAATGAAAATTAAAATTTTTGCTAAAAAATTAAAAATATTTTTTTTTCTTAAAGTTATTTTACAACCAATAATTGAATTTTTTTTTATTTTTAAAAAAATATTATTTTTTTTTGATTTTGTGATTATAGGTTTTTGATTCGTTATTAATTTTAAAAGTAAAATTATATTAATTAATTTTTTTTTTTCAATATTTGCATTTTTAAAACCAATATTTAAACAAATTTTAGTAATTTTAGTAATTTCAAATATATTTTTAAGATTTAATTTTGTTAAAAGATCGTAAACAGTAATATTTTGATAATGATTTTGTAAATTTTTTTCCATAGATTTTTATAAAATATTTGAAGCTAATGATAATATTTTGAAATTTTTTTGTTTTCTAAATTCAGAAGTAATTGGACCGAAGATACGTGTCCCTAAAGGTTTATTTTGATTATTTAAAATAATTATACAATTTTTATCAAATTTAATTAAATTACCTATAGTACTTTTTTTTTGATATGTTGTGTGAATAATTAAAGCTTTAAATAAATCTCCTTTAATTATTTTAATTTTTTTTTTTTGATTTAAACGTAATTTTTTTGCAGAAATTAAAATTGTATCACCAATTTTTCCTACTTTTTTTTTATAAATTTTTAAACATTGTCCTATTTTAATACCGCTATTATCGTTTACTTTTAATTTAGTTTGAATTTGAATCATAAATTTTATTAATGAAATGATGAGAGCAGGACTTGAACCTACATCTTCAGATTATGAGCCTGATAAGTTACCTATTACTCTATCTCATCTTATTACCCATTTTCGGAAGAAAAGGATTTGAACCTTTGATCTTCTGTTCCCAAAACAGATGCATTAGCCAGACTATGCTACCTTCCGTTTTAAAATAATAATAATAATGGTATTTTTATTTAAGAAATAATAATGATGGTAGGATTTGAACCTACAACATTAGGATTATGATTCCCACGCTCTACCATTAAACTACATCATCTTATTAATTATTAAGAAAATAAGTCGAAGTGGGATTTGAACCCACGAGTTAATAAATTAACTGATAGTTTAGCAAACTACTGCCGTAAACCTGACTTGGCTATTCGACCTAAAATATAAAACTTCTTTGATAGGATTTGAACCTACAACCGAATGGTTAACAGCCATTTGCTCTACCATTGAGCTACAAAGAAATAATTATATTTTAATTTTTAAAACGTTTAGTATTTTTAAGCTTAATATTTTACAATACTTATACTTAAAACCTATCAATGTAATCGTCTTTTACAGTTTTTATATGAAAAAATTTTTAAGAATGGTTTCTTACTTAGATGCTTTCAGTAATTATCCAAAATAAATTTAGCTACTCGGCGATGCTTTTCAACAACCGATACACCAGAGATTTACCCTTCTCGGTCCTCTCGTACTAGAGTTAGATTCTTTCATTTTTCAAAACATCTATAGAAGATAGGAACCAAACTGTCTCACGACGTTCTAAACCCAACTCACGTACCACTTTAATCGGCGAACAGCCGAACCCTTGGAACCTTCTTCAGCTCCAGGATGTGATGAGTCGACATCGAGGTGCCAAACGACTCCGTCGATAGGAGCTCTTAGGAGTCATCAGCCTGTTATCCCCGGAGTACCTTTTATCCGTTGAGCGATAATCTTTCCACAAAGAATTATCGGATCACTATGACCGACTTTCGTCCCTGTTTGATATGTCTATCTTACAGTCAAGCAAGCTTTTACCATTATGCTCTACAATTGATACTATTATCCAATTTGAGCTTACCTTTGTACACCTCCGTTACTCTTTAGGAGGTGACCGCCCCAGTCAAACTACCAACCATACACTGTCTATTTAAAAAAATATTAGTTATTTATTATAATAAGAGTGGTATTTCAAGGATATCTAAACAATTTACTAGCGTAAAGATCTAAAAGATTACCACTTATGCTACACGTATTAGATAAAATAACAATATAAAGATGTAGTAAAGGTTCACGGGGTCTTTCCGTCTAACTATAGAAAATCCGCATCTTCACGGATAATTCAAATTCACTGAGTCTATATTGGAGACAGCGGGGATGTCGTTACACCATTCATGCAGGTCGGAACTTACCCGACAAGGAATTTCGCTACCTTAGGACCGTCAGAGTTACGGCCGCCGTTTACTGGGACTTCCATTTAATGCGCAAACATCTCCTTTTAATCTTCCAGCACCGGGCAGGTGTCAGACCCTATACATCATGTTACCATTTAGCAGAGTCCTAAGTTTTTATTAAACAGTCGCAACCCCCTATTTTGTGACACCTAATTAATTTAAATAATTAGGTACTTTTTATCCCGAAGTTACAAAGTCATTTTGCCGAGTTCCTTCAATATAGTTCTCTCATTCACCTTAGTCTACTCGACCTATCCACCTGTGTCGGTTTAGGGTACGGTTTTTAATTAAAAAAGCTATTTCCTGAAAAATTAAAAAATTTTTGTCACTTTTTTAAAAAAATTTAATTTAAAAATTATCCCATCAAAATTTGCTTTCGTCAAATCTTTCTTAGGGGCCGTTTCACTCTATGCAATACATTTTAACATAGAAACCCTTGGATTTACGGTGATAACGATTCATATACGTTATTTTTTGTTACTAATGCCAGCATTTTCTTTTCTGATATCTTCAATATATTTCACAATATATCTTTATTAACATACAGAATGTTCCGCTACCGTTTTATTTAAAATAAAACTTGCCGCTTCGGTAAATTTCTTAAGTCTCGATACATTTTAGGCGCAAAAAAACTAGACCAATGAGCTATTACGCTTTCTTTAAAGGATGGCTGCTTCCAAGCCTACCTACTGGTTGTAATAATTTTTTCACTTCCTTTTTCACTTAGAATATTATTTAGAGACCTTAGCGATCAATCTGGGCTGTTTCCCTCTTGACAATAGACCTTAGCGCCTAATGTCTGTCTATTTAAATTACTTTTTTTTGTATTCGGAGTTTCTAAGAATTTAGTAAGTTTTTACACCCCCTAGCTCAATGAGTGCTCTACCCCAAAAAAAGATTTTAAATGCTCTACTTCAATAGATTTCGCGGAAAACCAGCTATCTCTGAGTTTGATTAGCCTTTCACTCCTAACCACAAATCATCTCCATATTTTGCCACATATGTGAGTTCGATCCTCCAAATAGTTTTACCTATTTTTCAATCTGTTCATGGTTAGATCACTCAGTTTCGGGTCTTATTTATATAACTAAAAAGCTTTTTAAAACTTGATTTATCTACGCCTACTTTATTAAATTAAGCTTGCTATAAAAATAAACTTGCTGGCCCATTATGCAAAAGGTACACTGTCACTTTTTAAAAAAGTTCCAATTGATTATTAACATTAAGTTTCAGAATTATTTCAAACTCAAAAGTTCTTTTTCACCTTTCCTTTACAGTACTTGTTCACTATCGATCATTAATTTTTAAAAGGTTTTGAGGGTGGTTCCCCAATATTCAAAAAAGATTACACATACCTCTTTTTACTATAATAAAATTAATAATTATTCTACAGGACTTTCACCTTCTTAAGTAAATTTTTCAAAATTTTTCAAATAATTGTTTTAGTTTTATAAACCTAATTTCCATTTTCATTCGTCATTACTCACAGAATCTCGTTTGATTTTTTTAACAGTTACTTAGATATTTCAATTCACTGTTTTTAAAATTTTCACAAAGAAAAAGTTTTCTTTAGGAAATCTATATTTCAAAATATAATAATATTTAATATAGCTTTTCGCATTTTTTACGTCCTAAAAATTAAATTAATGCCAAGGCATCCACTTAATGCTTTTATTATTTATACTTAAACCATTTAAATGGTTTAAATTT